CAGATCTTGTTGCTCTTCAGGGAAGGACTCTAACTACGGGAAAAAGAACTCCATAGATTGAGTCAATTTACGCAAACAGAAGGAATATTGGCCTATTGATCTTGACCAGCCTCGACAGGTTCCACAGCATTTGTAATTCATTTCAGTTGCAGAATCAGCAGAAGAAGAATCTGAAGTCAGGTAAGCCGTGCCAGCAGTCTTAAGTCCTTCAGTTCCAGGGAAGGGAGAGAATGAAAGGTTTGAAGATCTTAGTAAGAAACTAAGGATAAACAAGTCTTCCATCCTCTCGCTAACGCTCGAGATCCCCTTCTTAGCGCCCACAGAGCGGTAACTGGTCAAGTAGAAAAGAAAGTGTATCTATTTCATCTGTTCATTTCTCTTTTATAAGGAAAAGTTCTTTCTTTCTTCAGCAGACGATTTTCGCCATCTGACTATTACCGGAATGGAATGTGCATGTCTGGCTTTGGCTTAGCGAGCAGACGAGTTCCGACTTAATGTCGGAGGGGTTCACTTAAGCTGAAGCTGCTAAAGCAACTGCCAATTCCCAGTCCTAAGCATTAGCAAGAGCAGTCACTGGTCTTGACTCTACATGAATGAGAAGAAGGCTTGCTCTCGAATTCGCCATGCATTGGGTCTCATGTGTTATAGTATTATAGAACTAGCGTAGACAGAGCTGGTAGTGTCACGATTCTCAACATCTTGTTCACAGCCTTATTGGCTTAACTAAACTAAACAGACGAATCTTTCCATCTATTCTATTAGCTCATTGCCAATTGATAAGAGACGATAGCAACCGAAGAAGCTCATGCCATCAAAAGAAAAGGAGAGAAGAGCAGTGACTACCTTCTTTCATGCCCTTTCAACTGTTCTGTTTTCGCCTTATCAGCTCTTGGAGCTGCTAGAGAATGCCCTGCAATTGACTCAGCTGGAGGGGCAAATAGTTTATTTAAAATAGCTTGGGCACAAGAAAGAGGTCTTACCCGCTACGCCAGCAAAGGTACCCGAAGAATTGCTTTTCTCTTTCGACTGGGAACTGCTTACCTTTGGTGCTTTATATAAGTAGTAGTTGATCCCGTAGAGGCAAGGGCGAATCGAGTTAGCATCCCGCCATTCATGCCATGCCTTGTCAGCTAGGCTAGTTAGCGAATTCCTTCCAATAAAATAGATTCTGCGATGATGCGCGTAATCGATCTCTTATTAGGTTATTAAAAAGTCATTTCTAGAGGAATGGGTCATGGAAGACTAAGAGAAGAGAACCTGAAATGAAAGGTAAGATAGTGAAAGATGAACAAGAAGCCACAACTCGAAGGCTAATTCATGCTTTGCCAATGAGTGATGTTCTTTTACTTAATATCCCAAGTTAGGAATAAGATCACAGCTTATCCCGCCACAAAGCGATTCAAATCTCTTTTCCATAGGCGCTAACTCTTACTTAAACAGCTTCGCTTCCTTCCCCAGATGCATGAGATGAAGGAAAGCGAGGGCGAAAGGAAGGCTTTGACTAACTCCTTCTAGGGTGTAATTCCAAGCTCTCGTATGGCTATGAGACTCACAATCAGGCGTCGCACCTTAGTAAGCTTTCAGGAAAGTAAGGACTCTTTATTGCCGCATCAAGGAAAGATGAAATATTTTCTGTTAATACTCTTTATTCCCACATTTTTAGAATCCAAGAAGGAGTTCGATATCCGTCTAAAAAAAATAGAAGAGAGAAAGTCTAATTCCACATCTCTTAGGGGCACTGAGTATATGGTGTAAGTCCTTGCTGTGTTAGCTAGGCCACCTGCCTGAAGCGTTGAAGATAGAAAATTATGGTTGCTTGTTGATTGATTCGGCGTAACGAGTGATAGAGATACCTTACGAGGGTTTAAGGAAAGAAGTTAGTTCAGGATGTTAAACTTTTTTCAATCGGGCTGTGGACCCATAGACATTGAGATTGATGAGACTCGGGAACGAGGTCGTCCCCTGTTCGTTGTTTTTCCTGAGATAAAGAGGGTCTCGAAGCACACTCTGGTTCGCGCCAATCCCTTCACTCCAGTAATCCATACCCGGACGTCCGCGATGGCGTAAGCACGTCGCAAGTCTGCTCACCGGTTATTGCATTAAGCACCGGTAATTCACCAAAAGCAATAGGCTCCTAAAAATTTTAGAGTCAGATTCACGTGCAGCCTTGATCTTATTATACGATATACCACCAAAAATTAGATTCGATGGACCAGGAACAATCGAAAAAAGCTCGACCAGTACGGTATCTCTTTGAATCCTGAATATGGTGATACCCCCGATTGTACCAATCTACATATGTCTCTCCCCGGTACTAGTTATTGTCATTTGGATTCCTTGACTTTCTTTGTCCGATGAGAAATGCGAAACGAAAGAAGGATCCTCCTGCTGGGAAATTAGATCCTACTCTTTGTCCCCCCCTTTTCACAGAAAATGGAGAGATGAATTGAGGCTGATTCCACTCAAGCAGCTTGCACATGATTTTCTTGTGTAGTGTGTGATATCTTTCCTTTGTTAAGTGGAAGTGGGAACTATATAAGATCTATTATCCATCCCTTTCTTGGGCACAGTCAAAGACCTTGCAACTAAGGGCTTCAACCGATGCCTTCAAGCTCACCTAACTTGGTTCTAGTGTTGTGACTGGCACTCTACCAAATCCATCAATTCTTGGATTGGTTGCTTCTGAGAGAGCTGCTCTTCCGACTGTTTAGGAGAGCAGGAAAAAACAATTGATCTTGCGACATCCTTTCTAATCCAAACACCGCTTTCTCCGTCCGGTAATCTAATTTCTTAACCGATCGATCAACCCGGTTTTGACTTTTAAGATACGATTTCTATCTTGAGTAGGCTCTTTCAAAGAGGGAAGTGGAGGCTGCTATTTCAGCTGTTAGAGAAAGGGCAACTAGAAGCCCGGTAGCAAAGCATTGATCAGTTTGAATGCAAGTGATTGTAGAATGTCTTTCAGTTCGTGTGAAACTCTCCGCTGTTGAAGGAATAAGCGCAGCTATTGACTCCGGTCTTAGAGAAGTAGCTAGCTAGATGTCGCGTCTGAAGGTGTAACATTGATTCGCGTCTTTGGTTTCGCCCTTCTCTTTCGCTTACTAGTAGGAGATCAAAGGATTGGACGTGAGGCTGGCTACTCATAAGACTATTAAAGCATCTATTCTATTCAACTTAGAAGTCATTTCATATGCCTAAGAGCTACTGCTTAGTTACTTTACTCAGGAACAACTGAGATTTTAGAACCAGAAGTTCGTTAGCAAGTGCCTAGGTCCCGTACGACAGCTCTCAAGCCTACCCCTAAGTCAAGTCCTGTCTCCAGTAGCTGCTTTGCTTCTATCTTCTATAGTAGACCGAGTAAAGGTAGCTACCTACTGGCTAAAGGCTTTAAAGGAAGAATATGGACTCCACTACTAAGAAGGAAGACTTCCCACGTGATTAAGGGTTCGGTGAAGACTCTGCCCCTTCTATCTTTCCCTAGAGCAAATTCTTTTCCGACATCTCTCTGTTCGAATCGAAACTTCCTCTCCTTTCAGTCGAACATATTTACATAACCTCGGTGAAGTCACTAAAGAAAGGAAGAAACTGATACGAAAACGAACACTAACTGGCAAGCTAAGCACAAAAAAAGGTACTCTTTTGGCCTCAGCAATCGAGGAAGGAAGCATTCCAATCGTGGAAAAGTAAGTCTTGCTATTGGGCTCATCGGCCTTTGGGATATTGGATTGAATCAGAGAATCGGTTCTTACAGTGCCCGGAATTGGACAAAAAGAAAGAGCTTTGAGAATACAAGGTAAGGCTGTTTGCGACGAGGGTGCAGATGAATTGAATCAATAGTTTTGATATCCAGGTGCGGAGCTTGGCCTATCTCTCCCCAACTATGAGCTGATTGAGCGAGAACCCGCTCTTTCTCTTTGACACAGAAAAGAGTCTATCTAATCAAGGTATCCCAGGCCAAGTTGGAGGCAAATCTCCTATTGTTCTTACAGAATACGCTCTTCTTGTTCGCTTCGCATGAACTTCTTCCTTCTTGCTTAACGTAAGGCTTGCTGCGAATACCTTCTTCCGGGGAATGCCACTTGATTAAATAAAGCAACTGACATAGTTGATGCATCTCATGCCCTCTTTGAATGGCTTGTTCAAGAAGGGATTGCTGTTCTTAGAAAAAAGAAGCTCTTGGTGAATCCGGTTAGGACAAATGCTATCGACTGCTTGAGAATACCCTCCTGATTTCAGTTTATAAGAAAAGAATAGGTTTTTAGAGTAAGACAGAAGCAAGGGAAGGAAGTTGCGAGAGCTTAGATCCTGATAAAGATATCGAAGCAGCGGACATGAAATGATCCATAGTTTCGAAGAAGACAGGAAAGGATGAGATGGCATCGAATGCACTCTTGGAAGGGAGTCAATCCTAAAGTCAAAGATAAAGACCTTAGACATCTTATGCCTTTCTTTCCTTTCGCCTATTTCAGCTCTTGAAAGCAGCTATATAGGAACTCTTCCCCAATCCTACTTCGCATTAGTACTACACAACTAAGGTTCTATTCTATGTCTATGTCGCGTATCAGCTGTAACAATAGCTGAAGCTAGAGTAGATATCCGAAAATTCGAAATCTCCGAATCGGTAAACAGAAGTTCGTCTTCCGGACCGGAGAAGAGGAAGAATCAAGGCATTCAGTCTTTCCAAGCTGAGTGCTAAGGGCATAGAAAGGTTTGTACGGATAGATTCCGTAGAGAGAAATTTCTCAATGGATGGGAAAAAGAAGGTCTCTGCCAGGGTTAAGTGCCACATTAAAGGAAGGCTCAAAGCCAGGCTTTAGGAAAGATTCACTACATATCACTATTAATCGTTGCCTTGTTAAGTGAGTGTCTGGCAAAGAGCTTTCTTCGCGTATAACAAGAGGTGAAGCAGCTAGGAAGTTAACGAGTGAACATCTTTCCGAACAAGGGAGACTGGAATGCTTACAACCCTTATAGATAAGGGAGCAGCTAGACTTTCAAGTAATAGATCCCCACCTAAGGCAGCCCTAAGCAGGCTAAGCTAAGGAAAGGAAGAAACTCTATAAAGAGACCCGTGTGTCGAAGACCGGACGTGCTAACAAGGACATCACTTCCCCTCACACTCAGCGGGTCAAGTCCTTTCGTTTAGAACGAGATCTATCGGGCTTCAGTAGCGACACCTGGAACTCCACTTCCCAGATTCAAGGCAAAGGAAAAAGAAAGGTAGTCAGCCTCTTTCCTCTATCTTGTGCAAGGATAGCTGTCCAAAGATTGAAAGCCAGTAGGAAACCAGTCAGCTAGCTAAAGTTAGAAAGTTCATAAGTAGCCTAGCTGCACATTCATCGTATATAATAGAAAGAGTATGCCACACTTTCCTGTTGATGGTGAGTGAAAAAGAGGAATCTGGACTTGCCCCTTGGGCTGGGCAGGACATCCCGGTCAGCACCGAACAATGGCGTTGCTTGGCGCTCGATTTTATTGGCCTCAGATGAAAGCGGAAAAGAAGCGACTTGAACACATCCTTCAGCGGGAAGCCCGATGGAATGCTTTCACGCCCTAAGAAGGAGTCCCGCAAAGAGAAGAGGTTGCTTCGCTTCCTAAGAATCATTCCCCTAAACTTGCTCACTACCCTTACTGAGACGGCTAACAACCGTAAATATCCTTACCAATAGGGGGCATTAGGGCGATTTCCACTCCTCCCTTAACTTAAAAAGGGGAAGGTATAAGCCAAAATCCACATAGAGCGAGAAGGCCATCTACCACGGGGCAAAAGACACAGCTAGTAAAGAAGCTCCGAATCAATCAGCTGGTGAAGCTGGACATGAATAGACCTCAGGAGCAATTGGATTTCCCACAGGCTCGTAAGAAGAAGGAATGAAAGAGGCTGACATCGAAAGCTATTTCAACTCCCTTCGAAAGGAAAGGAGAAGCGGGGGAACTCCAAGACTCGTAAACAACTAAGATTACAGCTAATTTTTTATTCCCCTTACCTGATAACTTTTTTGTGCCATAGATCCAGTTTTTGACCTAGAAAGATAGTAATAGAAAGAAAATAGGCTGTGATGCCATATAGTGAACAAAAGGCATAATAATGTTTTGTTAATAGGTTGATCACCACTGCCTGAGTCTGATAGAATGCGTTCTTTGATACTTGTTGCCAATCCACGATTGATCTATGGGGTCAGAAAACGATGTTCGAAATCGTTTCTCTGTCCTCGGGAAAACTTATTAATAAGAAGGCAATGTATCCAGCTATACGAAAGCGGTTAGTTACGGCTGGAGAGACAAGGTTACGCGCTGTCCCACTATTCTGTGGTGTGGTTAGGGTGAAATGCCACTCGAACCCTGAGCTAGCAGGTTCTCCCCGAAATGCGTTGAGGCGCAGCAGTTGACAGGACATCTTGGGGTAAGTGGCCCTGGAAGCTACTGTTACAGCTCGTACAACCTTGAGTAATCTGTGTATCTCAACTAGTGAAAGAAGTTACTTGCCTAGTGCTACTCCTCCTCCACAGAAGATTTGCTAGAATAGCTTGCATGGAGAGCTACCACCTTTCTCTCTTGACTTTGCTTCGGGTAAACTAACTTTCTTTAGTCTCTATCCTTCTACTAGCCAACTAGGAGTTAGAAAAGCCTGACTTCACGCTTACAGGGTACTAAGATTAACTGCTTTTCTCCTCTTGCCACAGACATACTTGACTACCACAGACCTCCTTTACTACTTGAACTATCAAGCCAATTAGTAAGACAGGCTCCTTGTCCGGCTGGTAAGGATCTATACACCAATATGCTCGAGAGGAAGTACTGCACTGCCAGGACAGCTAAAGGATGAACTCAAAAGTCTCCCATTGGATAAGATAGAGCTAATTCTGTATTACCCTCAAATAAAGGGGATTTTTTTCTACATCAAGAGAAGGAGGTTTGAAGAATAATGCCAGCAGGGACAGATCTTATTTGAAAGAAAGTTAGCAACCGTTGGCTTGTAGGACAGTGCTACAGGACTGGGTTGGCTACTCTCTGTGATCCCAGCTGCTATTATCAGATAGCTAGGACTGATTCTACTGCTCCGGGGGAATACCTAAAGAGAAAGTTTAGAGTTCTTACTTCGTTGCTTCACTCTCCTAGGAAGGACTTTCCCTCTCTTCTTTGCAACAAGCTTCGGAACCTAAGTCAGAGAGATGAGATCTCATTGCTAGTCTTCTTAGATAGTATGGACCTGCTTGTGCCAATAGCAAAACCAGATCGTTGCCCTTCTCAATGCATGTTTTTCTTACTTTCATTTCTATTGTCAACGGCTCGCTCAAAGGAAAATCTAACAAGCCTATGTTTGCATTCGGGCGAGTGCATAGCCATCGATCTCGAGTGATCCCAGTCTATGATCTAGAGTCCCTAAGAAATTACTGTAAGATGTGAATGATGCTTTTTCTTTTTTACTTTCTTTCTTTCGGGGCTTGCTAAAATCGATAAAAGGGCTTTTCTTGCAGCTAGAGGTTCAAGATCACGCTGAACAGCAAAGGAATCACAGCAATCAAGCCAGCTTCTTTTTGAGTTATCCAATTAATTGAACCAAGCGGGACAAAAGCAAAGAGCTAGTATGAGTCTCCTGCTCTTAAAAGGTGTGGATTAGCTGCTCCGACCTTGAATCGTATCTCGGCTGGTTAACGATGCTAGTAACTCAAATCTAGGACTAGGAAGAAGAGCCAGGAAGAGACCTCTTTCTTGTTCTGTTGTTCGAGGAATTGCTTTCGAAGTTCTTCTAGTTCGACGAGAGCCAGATATTTGTTATATCCATGTTTATCTTACTATACTACTTTATATTAGATATTCAAAGATGGTCACTCTATTCTTTTAGCTATTCACTCACTGCACACTAATAGAATCTAAACACTTTCAAAGTGTGGTGGATTTCGTATTAAAGGTAGGTTGGCTGCGCTTGGGTCTCCTTCTCTTGTGTGCGTCTTAACTATTGAAAGGACAGGATCAGTATGACCTCTGGCTCAAGGCCCTTAGGCTGAGCCCATTCATTCCATTCGATCGATCTGACCTATTAAGCGATAATAGCAGATGAGGATTTCTTTTAATTGAATAAAGCAAGACTTTCCCTGAGTCGCCTATAGTAAGGAGCTCTGAAGCCCCTAGGCAAAAGCTTTGTCCAAGCTCGTCGCAGAAGCCATGACCCAGTTTATATTATAGGGTAGGCGGAAGCCCATAAGGCCCCATGTCCACGGTGCAGCGCCCGCAATGGTTGCTTTGAGAGCAGTTCTAATAGATAAAGTAGGCCCGGGTGGAGGAATATCAAAGGTAGCTAAAGGCGTTGAAAAAGCCTGACTCTCTTCTTCTTCATTCTCAACAGGAATGCATCAACAAAACTTCCCTTCCATATAGATCGTCGTGGCATGAACTCAGAATTTCTTCGCTTCGATTCCGCGTTTGAGCATCTCCCTAGCCTACCTACTTTCGAAGCTATCCTTTTGTCTCTCTATCCTTGCTAACGAGAACCTGTGAGACGGCTAGTATACAAGAGTATTCACCACTAATATCTCAGGCACGGTTGTGCGAGATGCGTGAATCGCAATGCTAGTCGTAAGAGATCATTTCTAGTTTAGCAAGGAGAAGGAAGCAACCGGAGAGAGCTTCGTTTAAGGACAGGAACGAGCGTAGACAGAGGAGAGAGTTAGAGTGACTCGTTAAAGACAAGAGAAGAAGCAGTCAACGGTTACCAGTTCCGTTAGCCGATTAGCAAGCGGTACTCGAGGAACAGGCTTAGTCAGAGATTCAAAGAGTTGGGTTAGCGATCCTCCTTAACAGAGTCGGGAAAGGGATAGATAAACAGAGTCGGGGTCATAGTACTGAGCCGGTTTAGTTAGACCTTACCTTTAATTTAATCTTTGTCTTTTAGCTAATGGTAATAGTTTCAAAGATAGACGTGTCACATAATCACATAAATAAGGAAATAAAGTGAGTGAAGGAGTGACTATCGGGGATAGGCACGACTGAACAGACTCAAATGCATAAGTATACTTTAGGAGTTCCTATGGAAAGACAATAAGGCGTCAACAGTGCCGTCTAGCGCCTTTTAGGCTTAGTCACGTCTCCCCAGATAAGGAAGCAAAGCCATAGCACGAGAGAGAAGGCGTTCCTTCGCCGTTTTATTTCGAGGAAGCGCTCAAGTCGAGACTCTTATATGTCAATAGAGAAAGCAGATTCAGAAAGAAAGCGAGTCATTTTAGTCTGTAATCTTGTAAAAGAGGGTTTCAACTAGACTACGGGTTTTTATTCTAGTAGACATAACCCGAAAGCCGCGCAAACCAGATCACTCTATACTTTTTACACTTGCTCAATCTCTAAAGCTAATTCGGAAACTTTGGAATGGGAGTAAAGCCCGACGAACCCATCTCGATAGTAAGCATTGGGCGGGCGATAGGGAGGACGGTCTCTGGATTGATTTCTGCTGGCAAGGCATAAGAGCCGTTACCTATGGCCTGTGTGGTCTTCTGCGGAATTACCCAATGAATGTCTCCTAACGCCGCGACGGGGACCGGTAGAAGCAGACACAAATTGACTCACTACATGAACTGCATAAGCAATATCTGGACGAATAACAGTAATATATACCAGAACCTTATTACCTCCGTAGAAGTCACATTCTGGGGAGGCTCGGCTTCTACCCAGGGCAGAAGGTGGAGAAGGCTGGGCCGTAGCTACTATACTAGGATAAAAGTATGACCTCTTTAAGATCTGGGATAGATCTTTCCGATGATATCCATGGCCCACCCTCGAAATGGCCAAGGCTTTATATTTATAATAGGGTATAACTCGGAAGCCGGCTTGTGCTGGATTCCTGCATACCTCTGGCAGGCATCGCAGCTCTTAGCATGTGCTATGTAATCTGCAAGGACCGTAGGCCAGTAGTGGCCATGTCTCCGGATCTCTCGAATTTCCCTCAGCGCGCTCGATCTACCTATCTTTCTGAGTTTGATTGGTTTTCGCTCCAGCTGACCTTTCCATTTAATCACTGACAAAACCTACCTTTCAATTCTTCTTACCCTATGAGCTTTCAGCAAAGGACAGATTTCTTGGTCCATTGACATCGATCAACGAAATAGACCTCCTTCTTTCACTTTTGTCGTTGTCTTCCAATTCAAATAGCCCCATTAAGTGAGTGTTCCGCGAGAAAAGAGAGGCTGACATCTTTTCTTATCTATCTATTTTCGTAAATGAAGAAGATAAGTGAGAGCTTACTGACTGCATCTTCTAAGAAGGGCTTGGAAGAAGAAAGAGAATCTCCTTTCTTTTTCGAGAAAAGGTCCCATCCTTCAATATCATGATTGGGTCGACCAGGCCAGATCATGAGTGAAATATCATGATCGGGTCGACTAGGCCAGATCATGAGTGAATAGAAAATCGAAAATGTACATAGCAGTTCCAGCTGAAATACTTGGAATAATTCTACCACTTCTACTAGGAGTAGCCTTTTTAGTGCTAGCTGAACGTAAAGTAATGGCTTTTGTGCAACGTCGAAAGGGTCCTGATGTAGTGGGATCGTTTGGATTGTTACAACCTCTAGCAGATGGTTTTAAATTGATTATAAAAGAACCTATTTCACCAAGTAGTGCAAATTTCTCCCTTTTTAGAATGGCTCCAGTGGCTACATTTATGTTAAGTCTGGTCGCTCGGGCCGTTGTACCTTTTGATTATGGTATGGTATTGTCAGATCCGAACATAGGGCTACTTTATTTGTTTGCCATATCTTCGCTAGGTGTTTATGGAATTATTATAGCAGGTCGGTCTAGTAATTAGGGGGCGGCCGTTCGGTCGCCTATGATACTAGGACCAATAGGTCAAAAATGGGTTTGTGCCGCAGGTGTTGAACGATCCACTCTACACAGGTGTGGGCTTACAGGGCTCATAAAGCCTTTCTTTCATTCATCAATAGGGCCCTGGTCGGTCACTTTTCTGGGCCGGGATCGATAAGTGGAATGGAAGTCATAAAAAAGATATCTTGATCTTCGCACCTCAGATCAAGAGGAAGGGTAGCTTGTCAAGCTGGCCTAAAATTTTCATTATTCTTAATTCTTATATATAAAAATATATATAATTAAGATATAAATAAAAAGATTCGTTGTCTTTTAACCGGCTGTTCTTCTTTGTCAACGCTACTAAGGACCTATAGGTTCGCAAGAATTAAAATTGGTTATTTTAAAAAGAAAAGGCGCTATTTAGCCCTACATTAGTAGAAGTAAGCGGCTGAGTTAGCCTAGCCTACCCTAAAAGTGGTATAGTAGGGTATAGTAGGCGAGCGAGTTAGCGAAGACGCTTAGGCTAATAGAAAAGAGAGCGTCGGTGCGTAGCCTTCATTCTACTACGCTACGAAAAGGTTACGAAATCACTTAGCTCGACGTTAGGAGAGTCAAGGGGGAACGCCATACCTACATAGAAGAACCGCTGTTCGCTGACTTTCTAAGGTCTAACCTTTCGCCCCCTACTGAAAAGGGGCAATTAGCTTTGCACCACTGATAGACTACTTAAGATTCAATTCAAAAGGCCCTACTTAGTTTCGCAAGCCTTTGTCATTGTCAGTCAACTAAGTAGGGCCTGAGGCCCCCTGTGAATCCGTAAATCTGAGGAGCATGCCGCAACAAAAGGATGGTCCCCTATGCATTTCATTCTTTCCGGAAGGGAAAAAAAGAAGTACCCCCCATCATAGTGAACCTCTCCTTGTGATCGGGATGAGGTAGATGCCTCCCAGCCGGGGGGCGGATCGAATCGGAGTTTCCTTAGGTAGCCACCGACCTACAGTTATCCTTAAACTTCCGTGCTTGGTGGAGAAGAAGCGAACAAAGGTACGCTCGCTTGCTGTCTTGTTCTCTGTCGCGAACTGGGATCGCTCGCCAGCTAGGTCAGATTGGAGCAACATTGTATGAGAACATATTACCCATATTCGGGGACAAGGGGCGAAACGACCTCTCGATCTACTTACTGCAGCCCAGGAATAAAAACGTCGTCTAGGCGTTACCTGTTGCTCCGATCTCCCCTACGCCTAGGACGTTGTCTGGGCCCACCAAGAGCCATAGTTAGTTGCTGTTTCCATTTGGTAGTTTTTTTCTCGTTGTTGATACCGGCAAGACCCAGCCAGATGATGTCTGCTGGTTGGTAGTGAGAGGACTCTTAGTACCTGCATACCCAAAAGGGGGCGCTGGTTAAAAAACAAGAATTTTTCTCTTTCTTGCTCTCCCTTAGCAGCGGGAAAGGAGTCTATCTATCTGCCTAGCTTTGGTAGATTTCCCCCAACGCAATCCACAGAAATTCCACGAATCCCTTGGTGGATAAGTCCGACGACTCAGCAGCAGTGCGGAATTTTCTTTCTCGTCTGCTGGATCTGATCTATAGTTAGGGGGCAATACATACCAAAAGGTTCGAAGAAGGATAATGAGTGAAGATCTGCCCCAGCCAAGTCGTCGACCGCTGCGGTACCTGAACTGAATGCTCTGAGGTTGAAAGGCAAGTAGATAAGCAGATTCCTACCTGTATTTTTATTGTCTCGATTCGTCCACTGCTGCTACTGATAATGGAAAAGGTTATGAAGTTGACTTCTTTGCCTTCTTGAAGGTGGTTGGGCATTAACCAACACAACAGTGAAACCCGATCCAGCTTTCGCTCCCTCCGCTTCCTCAGGGCCCTCACTTCCTCACTCAACTCACTCAGACGCTCGCCTCACGTCACTTCGCTCGCCTTGGGAGGAAGGCTACTGACGGTAGCGAATCTCAGAATACGAATAAGATCAGAAAGGCCATCATAAGAGCAAACAAGGCAATGGCTTCCGTGAGAGCAAAGCCTAAAATGGCATAACCAAACAATTTAGTATCCAATTCCGGACTCCGTGCTACTGAATGGATCAACGAACTGAATATCTTTCCAATTCCGACTGCAGCTCCAGCTAAAGCAATTGTAGCAGTTCCAGCACCGATGACTTTTAAACCCTCCATAACATCTTTAAAAGTTTTCATTTCAGTCTATTAATTGGAAGCAGGATTTTTATTCTTGAAAGCGAGTTAAGTGGCTCTGAGGGGCACGAACGGTATAACAATAAGTACTGATTCGACTAGCTCGAACGTGGGGAACGAATGCTTGAATGTGAACAAATAGCTGACTCTTGCAAGTTTGTGGCCAGCGATCACCCTCTAAGCTATACGCTTGATAACGAACTAAAGGGCTCGAAGCTATAGAAGCTCTACAAATAGCAGTTCTTATGAATTTATGGCACAGTTCTTTAAGCTGGGTAAAGGTAAAGTAAACAGTAAACAGCAAAGACTCCCTATATCGAACCCCATTTTTTGATATGCCTTAGTATAAAGAGCTGGCTTAGTACATATCCATAAATATGTCTTTTTGACTGCGGCATAGCTATCCCGTAGTTTTCCTTTTCATAAGAGAAAGGATCCGTATAGGTATAGTATACGTAAGTTTACCTAGATCTATGTATTTACCTTATATGCCTTAAATTTACAGATGAGTCGGGATCCTAATCTTACTATTACAATTATAGGATCAGCTCTTATTTGCAATCTTCCTTAAAGAAAGTCTAAGGTAGTTGCAGGTCCATTTTCCTTTTTTTATAATGTGCGGGATTCCTACTCTGAGTAGGCTTCTTCGTGCGTGCCATTCTAGGAGTCTTCATTTACTCCGGTATAAAAAGGGTTATATCAAGGTCAATAATTTCTTTCTGGTCCACCAAGAATTTTTTTTTTCAACTAAGGTTTATTTAAGTCCGCCACAGCATGCCTTTTCCGTCTATAGCGGATAGGTAATTTAGCTACCTCCGCAGCAACAATTGCTTCAGCGGGAGCTGTCGTCGTGGGATCCGTAATAGTGAGCATTGTAACTGATACCGGGAGTTTAATATCTAGGTTTTTCTGCTTACGAAATGCTTACGCTTACCAAAAGGACTAGGGCATCTTGTCAAAAGCAAAAGCGAGCGGTGACTCTATCGGAATCTATAAAACTCGACTGGAAGCGGGTGGAACCCACAATTTAATCTGTCCTGTCTAGAGGTCTATGCCCTTAACCACTGCGTGTTTACTGACACACTATCCCACCTTAGGGTAGCCCCCTTATTTCAAATAGAATACCTATCCTATTAGCTCTGAATAGCTCTGAAGCAGGAAAGATTCTTTGCTTTTCTACACTACATTCTGGACGGAAAGGAGATGGTTGTTGAACATCTTCCTAGGCCCCTTCCATTGTACTCTTCCCTTCTTCTTCCCCTCCGACCTGTGCTATCCATTCTGCGTGCAGTATTATAATATTAGTCGGTCTTGGGTCTAGGAAATGCCAACAGAGAAGCAAGCCGAACCACCATAAGCGGATCCTGAGCATGAGTCAGTACGTCAACAATCATAAAAAAACCTCCATATAGCACATTTCCCAATATAAGGATTCTTTGTCAGGTCTTTCCAATGCCGGGGACAGCAGCAAACCACCTTTTTTATTCACAAATGATTGTGATTGTGGAGTTGAGGCAGGGAACGGTGCTAGACGACTCGGCGATTCTACCCTACCTCCCAGGATTTGATTGCTGCTTGACGAGAAAAAACCGCATGTTTGGCTCTATATTCAGCTTTTTGGCTTAGTAAGCTCTTCTTTCTCTTTCAGGCACTCTACCTCAGCAAAGGATGCGATGAAGGAGTCACCATCTGTCACATGGGTGATCAGGGCGGACATTGTTCTTTCGTCAGTGCAGTCAGATTGGATCTGAGGCAGAATGGATAGATAGAGTCTGGTTTCGCCAGGCGCTCCTGTCCCTTTCCCGAGAGGGTGGCTCCCCCCTTGGGCTAACTCAATGACCCCACCCACTTATCGTTCCTACCCGACCTTACTTCTGAAGGCGAATAACTCATTATCGATAAGATAAATTCGTGATCCGAGCATTAAGATAGAGTAAAGCACACAAGCAACTAAGACAGAAGGAACTGGAACAAGGTTTACTCAACTCATCTCGACACGCATCTTGACTCAACTAGACTCGTGACAACCTATATAAAAAATTTTTAGGTTATTTAATGAAAAGAAATTATCTGATTCATTGAACGCTATCTCTTCGCCTGCGGTGCCACTTGTCGTTCAGGAAGTAAATTAACTTTTCGGGGGAAGATAGTTTTAGCTTCCTTTCCCTTTTGCCTCGAATGACTGCTTTAAAGTCAATTGTGATAGAGCTCTTTGAAAGGAGGTTAAGGCATCTGGATTAGGTGTAGGACTAAGGGACTGAATTGGCACCATCTTTTCAGCTATGTCAAAGAGTCATTTCCACGCCACGGATGCTGGAGTTGTCTAAGCCTGGGCTGTCTACTATGGAATGAAGCTAGCATTGGAAGCTTTCTTTTACCGAATAGATGTGGAGACAGGCAGTGCAATGTGGGAGCCGTGCTCCAACAAGACCCGAGCCTAGCATTGGACACATTGTGGATGATATTAAAGCTATAATTTCTTCTTTTTAAGTTTCTAATTGAATGCGGATACTCATAAGAATGGTAAGAGGGTGGCACATCAATTAGCTAAACTATCCATTTCATCATCAGGGATGGGGAAAAGATGGTTATAGGAGATTCCGGAATCTAATAAGCAGTCCTTCTGTGTAAAGTTAGCTAGTGTGGATTCGCGGAAACTCTTAATATTATCGGACACAACAAACAACCAGAAGCCATATCTTTCGTCGCTTGCTGCCAAACAACCTATTGCTATTGACAAGAGTCGGTCAATGCCATTCAATGTCCAGCCAATAACCAATTGAGGAAGCAAGCCGAATCCTTATATACGAGAGAATAAAGGGATCATAGCGGTGAAGGAGGACGACCGGAGAGAGGAGCTTACGAAAATAAGCTACTAAAAGCGACGAGGGAATCATGTCTTTACTGGGGAAAGCTGCCAAATCATTCATATTATCGGAAGCTCTTGTCAAAGGATTTTACCTCTGTTGGACCTAAAGCTTTCAAATCGGAACCTTAAAGGTAAGGCGCGTTGGTTAATCATTCCACAAAAGTTGCACAAATCTCTTAAGACATGAGAATTGGAAGGCGTATACCTTACGTACTTTTTATTAGCCGGTGTGTTGATGATCCTCGTGTTAGAATTTCTATCTATTAGTTGATGATCGAGCTCTTTATGATTGAATGAAGTGAAAGATCAAACTCAAAACTAGGGCTCTCCCTTTATCGTCATCGTCGCTATCATAGTTGCTATCATCGTCGCTAAAGCTCCTCCACTTTCCTCCTTCCTTTGCTAACGCTCCTCCCTTTGACCAAAAACACAAAAGACGGTGCATGAGGGAGAGAAAGATGTTGCTCTCATACCAGATGCTTTGAGCAAACTAGCCTATCTCTCGGCAGGATGGTGTGCCCAAACTGTCATTTCATTCGAGGCGGGATCGGAGTAAGGGGCGAAGTCTCGAGCATCGGTACTCGCAGCCTTTAGGTTTAGGTAATCGTCAGATTTCCAAAGCCGACAGGCCTTCACGCCCCGACCCTCAGATGCGGGGTTCACTGAGCAAAGGAGTCGGCAGATGTTACATTTTTTTAGACTCCACCTTCGCGAAACTACTAAAGGGAAGGCTAACAGTCTTTAGCGCAGCTTATTAGGGATTTCCCAACGGAAAGGCTTTGTCGAACCCTCTTACGTTAACCTACCTTCTTGCCAGCGAAATCAAATTTTTTTGAGGTCGCACATTCAATGACTGCTCTAGAGCCGACTTATTCGGGCATTTCCAACGCTGTGAATAGAAAGAGATTTTTACCCTTCTCTCTCCCCATATCTGTCTGTTTCGACCAAGCGAATAAAGCCGGTGGCTGCTGCTCTACTATATAAGTACCGTGCGTGAGGAAAGGATCTCGCGTGGTAAAGCATCTCGACGCTCAATAGCCGTAGTTGACTATAGACCTTCACGAGTTACTTGTCATCACCCGGAAATCACAAATCTTTACCAAGTGCCAGAGATTGGTTTGGAACTTTCTTGAAGCATCAAGCCTGGCATCCCAAAGCCAGCGTAGTCCAGGCGAACTCAATAATCCGATTTTCAAAACTGTGCCCAGCCAGCCTATCCCAGATCGGGCACTTATCAACGATCGACGTGACATGAGTCAAAAGACAAGGCTTCTAGTTCCAAGCGCTTGCCCTCATGCCTGGTAAGGTCCTCCAAGGAAGAGGCACGAGCTAATCTTTTACTGGATGAAGGCCGGGGCAAAGGATAGGCTAGTCCAGCTAGATTCTATAAAGCTAAAAGGGTAGTTTACCCGAGGGCTTGGCATTGGCATTTGTAACAAAAAGAAAGACTTTGAAACAAGGCTTACAGTTAAGACTTCAATGATTTCTTTCTATATACAAAAAAGTAGGTGATAAATAAAAAGAAAGACTTTAAGTATGAACTGTAAGAAAGGTTTAAACTATTGATTTCTCCCGCCTAAAGAAAGAAATTCTAACACGAGGAAGAAAGCCTACGGACAGCCTAATCTTCATCTCTAGAGGTTTGGAAGGAGATGTCTATGCAGTGACTGGAGTTCAAGAAGGAAGGACATTCTATTAAAGTAAAAGGAAGGGAAGCAAGATCATAAAGGCCAATGTCAGGTCTTTCTCGCCAACTCGGATTCGGATAGTTGATTCCCGATTGGTTAAGCTGTTGACATCCAAAGGAAGATGTGACATTATAATCTTCCGTGGCAGAAGCCTATGGATAGAGATCACCTTCTCCGCTCTACGCTGACTTGGTCAAGGTACTAAAATAAAGTAAAGAAGATCATTGAAATCAGTGCCGTCTTCTCATCATTCTGGGTCAGAATTAAGGGAAGAGAATTACTGAAGCTGGCTGGCTTGAAATTGAAAGAAAGGTCGCTTCAAGAAGCTATGCCGGATCCTTTCGTTGTTCTCTCGCTCCTCTCTCGAGTGGCTGGGACTGTAAATGGATTCTAAACCTTTGGCATTACATTAAAACTTGAAACAAGGCATGTGTAACCCGTTATAAGAGTAAGGGTCGTAGCGATAGGACTAGTAAAGTCAAGCCTTACCTTACTGTTGCAAGTCTTTTCGTGTGCATGTCTGCTTTGTTGTTCTCAGATGCTACATAACGGCTCCTATAGCAGAATAACCGCTATTAGTACGAATCCCCTGCTAGTATGCCTTCCTTTCGTACCGATCGTCACTGTCTTTCCTTGATGACTCAAATCAATAAGACAAAGAGTTACTAATAGCTGTAGTTAGGGCCTTTGCCAAAGAAAGAAGAAAGACTAACTTCTCCGATTTCTTTTCTAGAGCCGAGAGAAGAATGCACACTGCCTATCCTAATCGAGTTGCTTGAAGATTGCGAGATTTGCATTTGCAATAGCAAGACTATTATATTAAAGTCAAGATATTGGTTGTGTTTGTTTTGTTTGATAAGTCTCTCCTTACTAGACTCGTGACCCAGGAACTCCCCCTTAAGGTGCATTCATGGTGAGTAAGCCGAGTCCCTTTTTTTGGATAATCCTTCAGTGCACTATCAAGTAGTCGATCAAACAATCCCTTTATGACTCCGCTTTCTGAGTCGTCCACTAATTCAACTAGATCAAGGCGTCTGAGTAGAAGTTAACAATCCTAAGAACGTTCGAAATTATTGATTTAGAAATTCCGTCAATCAATGGCTAGTCAAACTAAGAAAGAAAGCCAGAACCTCCATGACTAGGACAAAAAAAGACGAATGGAATCCTTGCCTTTTGCCTCTATGGCCATCCAACCCTCTCAAGAAGACCATTAGTTAGAGTACTTTCTTTCTTTGTAGTTATCAGGCATGTGAAGATACAATCAACTTAGAAGGAAAGTTGCTGTTGCTCAACTTTAGAGCACCATCTCACCATGTCATAAGCTTTCCAGATGTCAGTCCAGTGCCAATTCAAAAGAAACGCTCTTGGCCGATTAGTTGGCTTAAAACGGCCGATATGAGCTGAGAGAGTCTCGGTCCTATGAATCTGTTCCCGAGGGTCGAGCTGCGTTAAGCTCTTATTCTCCGATTCTGTTAACGCCGTCAACGCGAACTGCCGATGCGGCTTCTGACTATGCTTTCTGCGGTCTTCGTTTCGACTCTTCTGCTGTGAAAAGAATAGGTTGTTCTCAGGTGTAAAGGAAGAGCTGCTAGTAACAAGTGAGGGAAGGAACCCCAAGGAAAGAAGAAATCAAAGCTCTCTAGCCGGGATATCAAGATTCACGTGCGAAGGGACAAGCGAAAGGCTTCCTGGTATAAGAAAGAAAGTAGAGCTAGGCAAGGTCTTCTGTGAGTGAACGAGATGAGGATCGAGGCAGTTAAGTTCCACCAGGGTAGGTGCTTTCTTCGCGAGTCTGTCTGTTGATGGCGCAGTGTCCTATCTGCTCAAGGAAAGCTGCCCAACTCAATGTCTTACGCATTAGCGGCATTTGCTACATAATCCGCATCTGTTGTCAGATATTTTACTATAATAAGTGAGGACTTCTTCCAAGAACGGATTCTTATTAATCTTAATTAAGTTGATTTGTTGCTGCTGATTTCAATAGCCAAGTCAAGCTTTCCAGCAGGCGAGACAGATGCCGATTCTACCTCTGTCAACTACCTCTTTATTTTCTATTTTTTTCACTCTTTTTTCCATCAACGATTGCCACGTGAAAGCTCTAAGTCAAGAAGTCAAGCCAGCAAGAAAGTCCGAAAGTTAGAAGGTACGGTTTCATCATCCTAAGCTACCTCACCTCACTAAGTCCAGTCTATGCGCCCTTAGCCCAAGGATAGAGACAGGGCTAATGCTTTGGTCATACTAGATGACGAGGCTTACCGAACTACCTTTGCCGTAACTCAGAGAGAGAAGGCCGCTCAAGCAGAATCCGAATACGACTCTCGCTAAACAAGAGCTCTTTACTGCTAAGCTGATCACAACTTCATATTCAACAACAGCAAGAAGACGACTCTAGCCCGCTGAAAGCTTTGAACATTCGCTTTTCTCGGGTTCCGGTTCTAGGGTTCGAGAGAGAAATTCCTACTAGTTTAGTTGGAAGGGAAGAAGGTAATCCAATTAGTAGAATGCTGCTTTCTATCGGTTGTTCACATTCAAGCATGAGTTAGTTCAGAGTCGGCAAGGGGAATCAGAGAAAGGGCAGTTTAGTCAACAATCATGACCATGGGAACATTTGTTCGCTTTATAGGCACCCCCGGATCCACTAGTCATCGCCTTTGAGCTGGGAAAAGCATTTACCTGGAGTCGGCTATTCCTGATTCAGCAAAGGAAAGAAGCCTTGATCCCAAGACTAGCTGCGGATTCTTCCTTTTATCCGGACTGACTCTAATCGTGATTTTGACTCTATTACTAGCGCCTCCCTCTGTCGCAATAGAAATCGAGAATAGAGGTGACTTCGCTACCTTTCTCGGTGAAGAATATTCATTTCTTTCCAGCTTTGGTCACATAGGCTTGAACCACTCCTGGGAAACATACTTTTCTATTCTACGATCGGACTTTGCCGGGCACGAGCTACTCTCTTCTAGCCTTCCTCTAACAGATTCAATGGCATCGCAACTTCTTTTTCTTTCAAGCATGAGTGACCAGTCGATTCTCTAATTAAGATATAGCAGTCAACCATCAAGAAATCATCAACTATTTAATCGGGGATGAGCTCTATGGCTAATTCGTTCGGCTATTCTATGTTGTAAGGATCGACTTAAGCTTAAGCTAGAGCAGCTCCTTCAGCGGCTGGTAGTGAAAGGAACTGACGATCTTGGCTTAGATGGCTTTGCTCCTGGGGAACTTCATTTATCGATAGTCAAGGTACCCGAAGTTAGGCAATCAGCACGAATTCCTTTAAATGGATCCCTCTCTCTTCAAGTTCAAGCTAGACTATAATATATACTAAGACAAGAAGGGAGAGAAAGCAAGTTTAGGAATGCCCTTGCTTAAGAGGAAAGACTTCTTGTTACATGAGAGGGTATGTACTGTCAGAACGAAAGGGGGAACGAACAAGCATTCATCTCTACCTCTCCAAGCGACTACTACTAAGTGGATCTTCTTTTTGGAAGAAAGACCACAAACTATCACGGATACCTCTATAGGGTCTCTCCTTTCTTTTCTAAGGTATGTCACTTGTCTGTGAAAGGCTCTCTCGCCTACTCTACAAAAAGATTCCATATGAAAAAGAAGAAGCACCTGGGATCGGATACATCTTCAATCCTTGAATGTCGGTTTTGCCTTTGAGTCAGTCAATCGATGAAAGAAAAAGTCGAAGGGGGCAAGGTCCTTTCCTTTATGAACCCGTAACGAAAGGTTCCGGTGAAGAGGTCTCGTAGCCAGAAGTCAATCAATCCACCGGTTCATTTTCTGATTGATTAGAAAGATCAACCCCGGCCCTAGTGAGAAGAAGATGGTTAGACGCCAATTGAAAGAGTGGTAGTTTTATCCATGATGACCGGGTGGCTCTCTTTGCCCTTTCGATCTACTTCCTAAACTAAAGGAAGATCTAGCTGTGGATGATGTCCCAGCTGGAAAGTAAACCTTTTCATATTCATGCCTGCCCTATTGGAGATTCCAACTATATATGCATTTATGCATTTTCTTTTTATGCGACAGGTATGTGACCTTAGGAATTAGGTTCGGGAGTTGCTTTAGCAATTTAAGCTGGCTCCAGGTGTCAGTAATAGAAAAAGATTGGATTGGGAAAGACCATGGAGGTTGACAAACCAGTGCTGTTGGGGAAGCCTCTCATCGAGAAGAAAAAAGAAAATAGGACAATAGCTGACTAAACCTCTGAGCTCTTTTTCTGTAAAGATCCTTTTCTTAAAGGGACATTTCCGCACTCATTTCAGATCATAGAGGTCGGGCTTCAGTCGAACAACCTTCTCCCCCCCTTCCACCGATGAAACTACTCTTGCAAAGTAAAAAAGTCGTATAACGTTCCTTCCAGTCGAATAGAATCTATTAAAGCAAAGCCAAGAGGCGATAGCGGATCTGTCTGAGGGCATCTGGAATTGTCTGTTTCGGTATTCACTCTTGTAAACGGTCGCAAACGCTCATCTGTCCACGAATAAGGTTCCCTTCTTTTATTCAAGATAGCTTTTATTCAATTAGGGCGAATACCCCTTTTTTTCCGAATTTCTTTATTGAAAGATATGCTACTTCCCGGTCGAGATGTCTGAGGGAAACTTTTTCGGTATCAACAACTGTCGCAACGGTCCTGTAACTGTGGAAAAGGGTCCTGTGTTTCAATCACTTGAATCGGTTTATTAGTTATTATATAATATTATAACTGTAGGTTCGGCAGTACAGGGTAGGTGGGTGCAAAAGAAAGATAAGCTTGAGATGCTACAATAGCTTCAGCCTGATCGATCCGCCTTTAGTATTGGTAAGTTCCCTTGTTAGTCTCTATCGCTAGAAGGCCCTTTCTTTTTAGTGAAAAGGAAACTGAAAAAGAGCTTATAAGGTAAGCCCTTGCTTGTTCTTGTGCTTCCGTTCAATATCTCCCCTCTCCATTCTTTGAGTTCGCATTAACATTTCCCATTACTCTGTCTTGTAGGGCTTGTAGGGCATTTCTATGTAGCAAGAAGCTCTGCGGGAACTGAAGCACGAAGAACTATCGATAATAGCGCCTTTCTTTTAGGCATAGAAGTCAAACTGGAATGATACCATCCGGGTTAAGCGATTGAAGTATTCATGACTTCCCTCTCTCCTGTAGTAGCACTCTATTTACTAGTACTGATTAGTACTAAACTCGCTTCAAGCTCAGTTAGTCAAGGAATCCGGAGATAGGTTCACCTGTTAGAAGTTTCGATCTATGGGCTTTCTTTATTTAGTAACGAGCTTTGTTAAAGAGATTAGAGAGGGGCTGTAACAACGAAAGAGAAAAGGTTTTCTTTTAAAGCTATGGAGTGAATTCAGAATTCAAGAGGAAAGGATTAGTTGTTTACTTTTATAGAAGCTAAGGCAAGAAGTCAATCACTTTCAGTATCTCTTGCTTCTTTGGTTAGTTCAGTACGAGTGGCAGGCTCAAACTGGCACAGGCAATATATATATAATAATAAATAGGCGGTAATAAAGTCAAGCTTTTGCCAGAGGATGAGTCTTTCTCCTCCGCTGTGAACGCTATTATCTCAGAAGCTCAGGCTGTTGCACGCCTTACATCTCAGATTGCATCTTCGCCTCCACGAAAGAAGAATCAAATAAGTCAAGTTCCATGGGCATCCTCCGAAGTATCATCTCAATCCTGCGCTTTCTAAGGGAAGGCTTTAGCTTTCCAATCGTAGGCCTGGGCCTTCTTTCTTGACCCTTTACCGGAGAGGCAACCGTCTTGTCTTAACTGTCCCGAGCTACCGTTGTGGGTTGTGCTCATTAAAAGAGTTGTCCTAAATGCCCCTTTTTAGCTGTCGCGGGAAGTGAAGCAAACTCGACCAAAGGACAAGTCTGTTCCTCCTTCGTTTTCTGTTCCCGATTCAATCTTCACCTTTCCTGAATGAAGAAAGAGAGTGAAAGAGAAGATATCAGCGCAATAGGTACAGAGGGGAGAGAAACTGTCTTCGTTCGGTTCGGCAGAAGAAAGCCGAGAAAACAAATAGGAAGAGCACTAACTAATTAAGTAAATATATAAAAGCTATCACCACCTCGAGCAGTAAAACAAAGTCGTTATGGCTATGTTACTAACATAGACAACTATGAATGGTATTCATTGACAGGAGTGACCGCTTTCTAGTCGTAGTTGGTACCGCCCCTGTTCACTTCAGCATGCAAGGAAGACCTTCGGGAAGAATCAAAGGTTTTCTCCTCTGCAAAGCTATCAATGCTTTAGTCAAGATCTTTAGCAGTCGATCGTTCATTTTCTCTCGGGAGACATGGCTTCAATTCAATCATTCTCTCCGGCTTTTGAGATAGTCCTTTGATAGAGTAGCCTGGTTGGAAAGGATCTTGTACCTGCCATGTCAAGGTAAGGGCATCTCGCATATCAAGTTACTCTATCGATTATCGATAGCGTAATATAGCCCAACACAGAGAAGGAACAGGGTCGGTAGGTAATTCATCTTCGTTTGGATAGCAGTACGGTACACGCATCAAGATATGATCTTTGCTTTTCCACTCGAACCATAACCGGAACTGGAACCTCCATCTAGACCTAAACCTGACACCCGCATACCGCATATGCCATTGGTTTGTCGGTCGTTGTGTAGAAGTTCATTCGTGGTAAGCCACGTAAGGAAGGGCTCGCCGGTACCTTACAATTATTTGAAAGATATTCACGGGAGTACGTGTCACGAACGATTCGTTGGTCGGGTATAGGCGAAGACGGCTTGATAACGTCACTTCTCGGCGGAAATAGCAAGGGAGTAAGGATAGCGGATCACTTTCTGTTTCAGAAAACCGTTTTCGGGGACAGTCCATCCATAACTCAGAAAGAAATTTTTCAATTTGAATAATTCGGAAGAGAGGAAAGCAAAAGGCCAGGCATTGGACTAGTGGAATGAAACCTTATCCCATTATGGAGTGAGAACCTGATATTCTTTTATCAAAAGACATGGCCTCCCCTAATGGACTTTGGAACAGATACACGAGCCACTATCTTAGAGACCATCTTTCTTGATCGAAGCCCCATCCATAGGTATACGCTTTAAAAGAAACATACACCAATCATGTGCGGGACGAAACAAAGCATTCGGGATAGTGAAAAACTCGCAACTTCCCCGATCTTTCCTTAAACCAACCCCAATGGGAAATTGACTCAATAGGCTGCTCTCTCTGAGTGACTAAGGAAGTCGGAATGATCCCAAAAGAAAGAAGATAAAAGATCTCTCAAGACCGATTCTCTCTATCTCTTTAGCCCCACTGCCAAATGAATGTGTTCTTCCTATGGCCATTTCCAGGCCTTTTTAGGCCAGTTAACATGCATATAGGTTAACTCTTTGATCTGCAGAATAAGGCCTACGAGCTCTCTCTTTTCTTTTATGGCAGAGATCTCTCCACACCAAGGAACCAAATCACAATGGATCGAACAACTGGAAATGATAACAGAATGCATAGGTCATTAGAAGGAGTTCCAATAAGCGGATAAATATAGTATACCACCTTACTTCTTTCGTCTATGAGGAAGAAATAAAATTGAAGAACCCGCGGATATGTGCAAAACTGAAATTCTTGTTAGCCGGAAAATGGCTCGTGGTAAAGACAAGATATACTTTGACCAGACGTGCTCGGAATCTTTTTGTCGATTCGGGGGAAGTTCTCGTTCCTTCACCTCTACAATTCGGTAAAGCGGCTTCGCCTCCTCGCTTTTGTTCAATTATAAATAAATAACCACTTTAATGGAGATTTATAGCATCATTCAAGTAAATACAGATTAAGATCGTAAAAACATAAGCTTGTAATATAGCTACACCTAATTCCAGACCGGTTAATGCAAGAACTATAAATAAAGGACCAAGATCCCCTATAAAATACAAAAGATCATTCATACATAGCATAGTCCAAGCGAACCCACTTAAAATCTTTACTAAACTATGACCGGCCATCATATTAGCAAATAAACGTATTCCTAAGCTTAATGCGCGAAAACAATAAGAAATTAGCTCAAGGAGTACTAAAAAAGGTGCTAACGGCAGTGGGACTCCTGCGGGTAAGAAGAAGCTTAAAAAATGAAGCCCATTTCTTTGAAATCCCACTATAGTAATGCCAATAAAAAGAGAAAATGAGAGACCTAAAGTAATGAGAAAATGACTTGTAACTGTGAAGCTATAAGGTATCATACCCTGAAGATTACAAAATAACAAAAAAGTAAAAGTGACCAAGATGCAAGGGAAAAACTTTTGTTTAACATTTCCGGAAAGACCCCCTATTTGTTCGTTTACCAGGTTCAGCACGAAATCATAAATAAGCTCTACCAAGGATTGCCAAGCATTTGGTACTAAGTTTCCTCCTCCTTTTTTAGTAACAAAATGAATCAGAAGTAGGACCAAACTGAGAGTTAGCAGCATAAACAAAGATGAATTTGTGAATGAGAAATACAAGTTTCCTATCTTCATAGGAATCAATGGGAGAATGGAAAATTGCTCAAGTGGGCTGTTGGGCGTAATCGTAAGAAACACTTTTCATTTCATCCCTGTAGTTCCGCTTCTTGCTCTAAAAATTAGGAAAGACTTGTCGGAAATCGCCAGTTGGCTTGGTCCGACCAAGAAAGGCATGGGACTCTTTGGGCATTGCTTGGGTCGAGTGAAGTAAAGACTGGCTACCTATAAACGAAACAAGAAACATGAATACTTCCCTCTTAACATCACTAATAAAGACTTTTTAGACTTTGAAGATCATAGCGAAAAAGTCGAGACCTAACAAAAGAAGTAAACCTGAAGTGTTGCGAAAGACTGGGATGGGAAACAAAACGGAATGTACCGGATTTTTAGCACGAGCAACCATCAACCCAGAGACCTAACAGAGCTTATATTATTTCATACTTTCTTTTTAGTACTTATTTTAATTACAAGCCAGCCAAATTTGCAGGTCATTGGTACCCCCAAGCTCTTATTAGACTCAAAAACATCTCTCATTAAAAGCCAATCCCTCTTGGAATTCAAAATGATAAAGAGCACAGAGATTAGTATCAAAGATACTATTAGGAAAATGAATAGGCTCCAAATAACCAAACCAGAAAGAACAAGATATCCATTGAAAATTATATGTAAGAGAAATTCAAATGTTAGAACTCCAGTACGTATGGAACCAAAAGAAAAAAGACTACCCTCATGATTAGGTTATTTAATAGGCGAATGATAGTATGATATAGATTGAACTGTGTACATCACGAAGCTTGTACTACTAGAACTAGGAGTTGAGTTAGATAACTCGGAAGACCAACCCAATCGAGACGAAAAAAAGAAAGAATAGCAACTACATCAACAACTTTGATTCCTGACGTAAACGGCCGCTCAAGAGACTGAATATTTTTTAATGAATTTTCATTTCATTTAGAAATTTTTTTTTAAGTCGAAGAGTGACTACTGATTTCTGCTCGTAGTTCCTCTCTTGTTAGTTCGTATACAGTACTCGCGCAACAGCGCTTACAGCAGCTCGTAGCTATTATATGCAATGCATGGGGCTTCGGTACATCGGGGCTATGGTAGAAAATAAAAACCAAATTCAATTCTTCCGAACCCATCCACGAATAGCTAGAAAACCCTTTTTCTTTATTTACGATAATTTATGTGCTTCGGTGTTTTTCCACTTGGCTGTACAACATGAGTTTCAGGCCGACAATGAAAAACTCCACCAAAAAGTCTTCGGGTAGATTTGGGATTTGATTAGATAACGTTAAAACTTTGTTTGGAAGTAAGAAATGGTTTACGTTTGTCGTAGCCAATCCTGTTCTTTGAACTGAAGGATGAACGAATGCCCTCATCTTCGGCTGACTCTCGTTTAGAGGAAATTTGACCCTACCCACTTCTTTAGGCTCCCCACCTTAAATGGGCTGGGCTCTACTTCGCAAATGAAATTCATAAAAGCCCGTTGCAACCACCTTTCGAGGAAAGGCAGGGCACACATCGCTTTCTTCTTCAATCTCTCATCTGGATAGAGGCCTATTCCTCGCCATAACTGGACAATTCTCTTCTTGGGGCATAGAGAGTCAGCTAAATGCACAGGTAGGCCCTTTTGACCCTTTAGGAGGAAAGCGAGTTCGCTGGTACGGGCGGACCCAGAAAGAAGAGAGGAGGGTTCACCACCAGTCAAGAAAGGAAAAAGTTGGTTCAGCATGGCAAGCGCAACCTCTCGCCTAGATCGAGATCCTTGGATAGAAGATCTCAATGCGATCTCTTCGTTATCATATCAAAGCTGCTTTCCACTCTTTTCCCGGGTGGAGCTTCTTTAAACGCAGCAGGCCCCGCGAGTAGTCGAACAAATGAGAGGTTGTCGACGAAGGGGTCAAAGGTTGCGCTTGCGACAATCCGAAGGTTGCGCAAGACCCCTTCAACCTCGCCCGCGTGTTAGCTTGCTTGTACTATCGCTCGCCTGCCTGACCTGCTTTCTGGCTAGCTTCTTTATGGCAAGCGCTACCGTAACCTAGCTAGCGCTACATCTTGCTAACGTCGTCTGAATTGCCTTGCAAGCGCTACATCTATATGGCAAGCCCACGTTTCGTCTCCCATTGTAGTCGCCTTCTTCATATGGCAAGCGCTACCCGTCGCTTGCACTACATTGTCTGACGATAACCTTGCCTGACCGCTTCCGCTCTGACTGAGCTGACCGTCGCACCTGACTTCTATATCCCATTATCCATAGATCTCCTTCCTTATCGTTGCCGGTCTAAGCAGAAGGTTGCTAAGTCAGATGTCTGGTGAACACATTCGTAATGAGTATGGGTCTAGTAGGTGTACTAGGAAGGAAGCGAGGTACTGAGTTTAGCGTCGACAAGGCAAGTAGTGGATCTTTATTATCAATGATATGGGAGACAGTCAAAGCATCAGTCTCAGCATCAACAGAAGAAAAGGACTGACCGACCGCCGTTCAAGAGAGATCCCGAAGGCTCGAACTTTTTGCTAGCTTTGAAACATGGGCCGAAGGAAAGAGGAAGACCAAACAAAGTCGCGGTCAAAGCAAAGAAAAAGATGCCAAAAAAGATTCACTTTAGCTTCTAGCTCGCTTAGTGTAGGTTGCTTGCAATCCTGACATCCCGAGTTACAGTTTGGGGGATTGATTACGTGGCTGAATCTCCCATTAAGGAGCTTTCCTACGTTCCTGTCCTTGATGTCTCTCTCCTTCCGAGGTGAGGGTGAGGTTGCTTGCAAGACTTTCGATAGCTGGCTCGGCCGAACGGAATCACCGATCTAGATACTAGATAGAAGGGTCGTTCACTCCCTATTCTTTGAGAGGTTGCTTGCGACGGTAGCATTAGCTAGGCAATCAAGGCAGGTCGAACAGAGTCAGTCCTAGGGTGAAGATCATCGGATGGAAAAATGGATTGAGCTGGCTAATCACTTGATGACCCGGTGGAGAATGGGAACAGAGAGTCGCTCCCATAAACGAATGAATGGGACTCCTGGTCCTGATCGAACCAGAGATTCCGACAACCCGGGGAATCGGCAGAAAGAGATGGGTCGGATACTGGAATCTGCCCAAAAGTCCTGACTTTTTCGAGGCAGGGCTTCGATCCGTATCTGGCCAACTCCTCGAACTGCTGGGTGCGACATATTCATGGACTGGCAAAGCGAACTCTCAATTTGATCAGGAGAGCCTAGAGAGCTCTCTATCTTTCCCCAAATTCCGACTAGCGCGGTTCTTTTTCTCGACCAATTTGAATTCAATTTTTTTTTAATTTTAAGTTAAGTAGAGTAGTAAGTAGCTAGGCGGGTTTCAGCGCATGCTGCATTTAGAATCTCCAAATAAATTAGAAGCGCCTATGATAGCGTATGATTTTTCCCATTTGTGACCGACGGTTGCTTGCAAGAGGTGGCGATCGGCAGTGTTCCAAAGCGCCATAACGACTTGCGTTAGAGCGTTATGCCAAACGATCCCCAGCACCTGTAGTTATGGGGATCGCCTTCGGCTTGCTTTAGTCGCTTGCCTGAGTTGCGTTGCTGGGATCGCCTTCGTCTTGCTATACTGTTTCCCTAACGCATGCTGGTTACCATAAAGACACCGAGGGATATCGCATGCGCTAGTTTCGGGGATGTTGTTTACACTACTAAAGGTAACAACTAAAAGTGCCGGAACGACTCTAGTGGTGCAAGCGAAGGTTTCAGTCTTGTCGAGCGAAGCAACCACTAGTCGCCCTTAGTGCTCCAAAAACCCTTTCGCTTGCGTGAGCAACGGCCCCTAGCGCCCAGAGCAAGCGCCTTTAGTGTTCCCGACCGCCTGCCTTTCGGCCTTAGCGTTCCAAACAACCAGTAGTGTGACCGATCTGTGTTCAAAACAACCGATGACGCTAGCGACGACTCGTGGGGCCCCCTAACGCCGAGCAAAAAGGACTAGTGCTATAACGACGAGTGGTGTGGTCCTAACAACCTACTATGGTAACGACAACTCGTAGTGGTCCTAACTACTAGCAACAACCACTACGGCAAGCGCCACAACGACGATAACGCTAGACCGTAATATAGGCTTGCGAAGCAACCACTCGTTGTTCCCCTTGGTAACCTTGCTCCGCAACCATCGAGTCGGCCTTACCAAACCAAAGACAACTAGTGTTCCCAAAGACGGAAGAACGACATGCGACGGAACAAGACGGTAAAGCAACCACTCGTTGTCGTTTAGTTGTCCGTCACTCGTAGTCTCTGCGTCAGAGGTGGTTGTTCGGAAGGGTTTGACAACGTAACAGACAGCTAGGCAGTTACTACGCAACACACATTGGGGTGGTGCAACAATGGAACGACTAGTAGTCTACGACTAGTGGTGTTACGGAACAACTACCCGACGAGTGGTAATAACGACAACTACAGTAGGTTTGACAGTAGCGTTAGGACGACTGGTTCTCGTAGTTGTATTGCCCTAACGCAACGACTCAAACAACTACGAGTGCTCCCAAGACGATGAGACGCATGCGCTATACCGTCGAGTATTGCTTGCGAAGCAACCGCAACTCGTTGTAGGTCCTCTCCTTACATTACAGTCGAGTAGCTTTCACTCCTTCGCTTGCAATGTGCGGTTGGTTTACCTAACGCATGGCTTCCCCAACGCCAATAGTCGCATGAGTTCTCCTAGACCATAACCCATGCCTTGAAACAAACCGCATGATGCGTTCCGGAGTTGCCGTAGTTCTGTTACCGCCTTGTCGTCTTGGGTTGGGAAGGATACGACAGGCTCAATTCAAGGACACTCAATTTCAAGCTCAATTTCAGGCTTTCGAAGCTCTGACGCTTTCTGTCGCATTTGTTCTATCTTTTGTTTACCTATCATTTTCACTTTCTTTAACCGTACTTAGGTAGCTCTTCGTTCGTTCGGCAGAGGCGTAGAGCTATCTACTTGGTCGCGACTGGCTCTGCTACGCTAGGTTCTCCCTATGGCGCTACGCATCGTTCCCTTCGGTCGAGCGAATCCCATTGTTCCGGTCCGAGAATCCAATCCCTATGTCTGAGGTCGAGCAGCTACGCTCTCCTTGGTCGAGGTTAGATCCTCGTATGTCGCCACTCTCGTCACTGGGCGTTCTCACTTTAGCCTTGTTATCTCAGGACACTCTGCCAGGTTGTTCCTTGTTGACCGGCCTTGTGATTCTCGTTATAGAATGTAGTGCCCAACAGTTTAAAGGAACGGGTGAAGTCTCGGGATCCGCTCTAGTCGAGTAAGAGATTTCCCCTGTAGAGTAGTCTCCGTATCAGTCCATGGGCTAAGGTGCAATTGCCTTCTTAGAGCCAGTAACTTCGTACTGAAAATTGGAGAAAAAAGAGTTACAGAGGCATCTTCCATTCATCTCGATTTTGGTTTTTCCGCACCATATTTTGATCTCCCTCTTCTTCGATCCGGAATTCCCAGCAAATCCTTGACTCCTCGAATACAATGGGATTTCACACCTGGCGAATCTTTCACTCTACCTCCTCTTATTAAGACCATAGAATGTTCCTGCAAATTATGACCTTCGCCTGGAATGTGAGCAAATATATCATGTCGATTGCTCAACCGTACTTTGGCTATCTTACGTGGAGCTGAATTAGGTTTTTTCGGTGTTCTCGTTGAAACACGCGGGCATACTCCTTGCTTCTGGGGACATTGATCCAAAGCTCGAGTACGGTCCGTGCGCCGTTTTTCTTCTCTACCATGACGAATCAATTGATTTAATGTAGGCATCGCTCTTTCCTTTGTCCTTCCCCCCGATTTTTGCCCTAGTGGTTACTCCCGATCCGAAGCACCCCTTTTCCATTCATAGAGAGATCCAATCGTCAAAATCAATAAAAAGGCCATCATGGACCAAGATCCAAACGGATCAATCTTGTTGAGAGATACTGCCCAAGGAAAGGAAAAGGTGACTTCCGGATCAGGAATAATAAATAAAATAGAAACAAGATAAAATCGTATATCAAAACGACTTCTGGCATCACCGGAAGGATCGAAACCACATTCGTAGGCCGACAATTTTTCTGGATAGGTCGAACTATTGGAAGCAAATGGAAAAGGAAGACCGAGTGGGATCAAAGAAACTAGCGGACTGATCACTAAATAGATAAAAATAGGTGCAAATTCTGACATCACCACAGCCCACTTTGTTTTCTCGCTCCTTGCTCGCGGAGCGGCATACCGAAAAAAAGATAGGATTTGAATCGATGACTTAAGCCCTTGCGCTATTCCCCCCTGATCGCATCGTAGATAGCAGTCAGAGTCAGTACGCTTTCTATTCTCTTTATATTATATATGAAAATAGATAAGAAAGGAGGGCTGCCGAGGCCCGGAACTTCTCCGAGAGGTTCCTTTCGAGACTCTGCGCACAGAAGCGATCTCGAACATCACTTATTGTCATTTCTCAATTGATGATACTTCATTTAGCTACTTAATAAGATAAGAAGATCCATAAAAAGATCAAATAACGG